CTTTTTTTTTATCATAAGTTTTGGTCTTGCTAATGATATAGATTAATATATTAAGATCCGCAAGTAGAAAAGAAAGTCTAAGGAAAAGAAAAAAAGAACTTTTTCTTTGAAAGATTTACTATCCAATTGATTTGGAAATAATTATGATTATTAGTAATCCATGCCGCTCTTGCTAAAGAGCATATCCATATCGAAAGCATTTGAGTGAAATCATACGAATATGTATCCTGGACACTTTATTTTATTCTCTTATTTCCTTGGGATTGTAGTTCAATTGGTCAGAGCACCGCCCTGTCAAGGCGGAAGCTGCGGGTTCGAGCCCCGTCAGTCCCGATAGATCCAAATCCACTAAAAAAATACAGCAATTCATCCTTTCTTTTTTGTGTGAAAGGGGATACAAATAATAAAATTTCATTTGCAACAAAAATGTTTTCTTTTCTATTGTTTGGTTACAACCAACGGTAGGTCGGTTTGATGATACTTCATCAAATGATTGTACAAGGGAAGCACTTGTTTATAGAAAAGAAAGGATAAAAAAGAATGAAAAATAAATTGAAAGGTGTTTGTTTTTGATTGTCTCAGGAATTTACGTTGGAATTAGGTATGGTATGGCTAAAAGATCTTTCTGTGTTTATACTATTCACTTCTTGACGATGAATACATTTGTCAGATATTCTTAGTGATAATATTGATCCGATTCGATTACATCGAGTGTAATTCATATTCATCCCATTGAATTTATAGACAAAAGATTTATCAGCTCTATGGGATTAAATCCCGAGTTATTGTGAATTAAAGAAAAAGGAAATAACCAAATTATGGAAGTCAATATTCTCGCATTTATTGCTACTGCATTGTTCATTCTAGTCCCTACTGCTTTTTTACTTATAATATACGTAAAAACAGTAAGTCAAAGTGAGGTTTTTTAATTAAAAATGAAACGTGTTACTTTTTAGTTCTTATCAATGATGGCAGCGAAGAAATAAAATAAAAAGGTTCAAATTTCGCGTTTTAAATGAAATTATCGACCTATACTCAGCAGTATTCTATGAAAGCGGTAATCTATGAGATACTAGATAGGATAGTATGGTAGAAAAATTTATTTCTACCATACTATCCTATCTAGGATTGTTATTGTACTATCTAAAGATAAAGTTTGTTGTCTGAAGATACAAGTTAGTTTAATATCTATCAATCGCCACTATTATATTCATATATATCAATTTCTATTTGAGTTGTGTTGATTTCAATCAATATGAAATAATCCTAAAGACAGTTTTGATTCTTCCGATTCTATTTCCTAGATTTCTTATTTTTTTAATATCAATTCCGATATCCATTGAAAGAAAGATTCATATTAATGAAGGAATAAAATTGAAATTTAAAATAAAGTATTTGGAGAACAGAATGAGAATGATCTATAAAAAAAATGGATCCAGTTTGATTCCTAAACTTAATTATTAGTACTTCTAGAGTCCACTTCTTCCCCATACTACGAGTGAAAGGGAAAATGTAAAGACTACCATTAAAGCAGCCCAAGCGAGACTTACTATATCCATGTGAGTTTTGTCCTCGATCTCTATGAAGGAATTATTCAATTATTGTTCACTAATAATAGTAGAATTTCTATCGTATAGTCAAAAGGGGATTCTGATCCAACACCATTGATGAAAGAATCCAATTAGAACGGTTGTTATAATTATACGATTTAGAGTATAATCGGAAAACATTAAGCACAAGCAAAATATGCATAAACAGCTAGCAGAAGTAAGAAAGGAATGTTAATAACATGTCATAATAATAATACCCGTTCTTTACTTTTGTGGCCTTTCATTAAGTCAAAAAACTATCTATAGAATCAAAATAGATCATTATATATTGAATACCCCTATTTAATTTCTTTTTGATTTGCTATAAATCGTACCATCTCCGATTTGCCCTATGAACCAATCGAAGACGTATTATTATGTTCGTGACTAGAGGTTATTGAAAAGTCAAAATTCATTTTTGTACTTTATTTAATTTTTCACTTTCTATTTCTATAAATAAAGTAAAACCTTATTATACATTCAATCGAATTATTATTGATTGCATGCCAGAATACTCATAAATTTTCATGAGTATGTATACAAAGTATCTTCTGCTCTTTCCGCAACTAAAAATTGAATTTTATTTTCTATCCCCGATCCAATCTAATTCAAGACTCAGCCGGTAGACACTACAGAGGGGCTATCAAAAAAAAATTTACCAGTTTTTTTCACTACTCTTATCTTTCCTTAAACCTTAATTGAAGGCATTTTAGAGACCAGAACCCCCCGGATACTTAAGAATCAAGCAAGTACCCAGAGTCTTTTTCCTCCGCTTGCTGCGGCTGTAAAAAACCTAGCAAGTTATCAAAACAGAATAAGTTATTTCCATTCTTTTGGTTATCAGGCGACACCCGGATTTGAACTGGGGAAAAAGGATTTGCAGTCCCCCGCCTTACCGCTCGGCCATGCCG